GCAAGAGAAAGGGGAAAGAAAAACAAAATAGTAGAGAAAGGTTATACAAAGCTATATACGAGTCACCACTCCCTCCCTTATTTTTGTATTTAATTAATTTAATTGAATTTTATTTGATTAGACTGAAGTTCCTTGAAAACCTCCGCCTTCTTTAAAATATCATAAACAGTTTCTGTAGGTTGAGCGCCTTTTTCAAGGAAGTATAAAATAGCAGGAACATTTAAATAAGTTTGATTCTTTATCGGATCATAAAAACCCACTTTCTGAAGATCTCTTCCTTCTCTTCGAGATCGACCATCAATTGCAACGATTCGATAGACGGCTCATTGGGATAGATGTAGATGAACAATACCCCCCTTAGAAACGTATAGGAAGTTTTCTCCTCGTACGGCTCGAGCAAAAATGATTCTAAGTTATATTCATCAATGTATAGAATTATAGTATAGAATTCTAATGGCAAATGGGTCCATAAAATCATCAAATCAATTAGACTATGATTTAAATCTTTTTTTTTATTCTTCCTTCCTTAAAAATAAAAAATCATTTGTACTCATAACTCAAGTTGGATAACTTTTAAATTAAATAACTCAAAGAAAAATCTTTAGGCATTTATTGAGTGGTCTTTAACCCCTTGTTGTTTGTCTCGTTTAAAACCTATTTATTTGGATTCTTCAGTCTCTGATCCAGTTATTGAGACAATTGAAAGGGTCTTTCCTTGTTCTGGGATCCTTTATCTTTGTTTTGAATCATTGGGTTTAGACATTACTTCGGTGATACTTAATCCTTTCAAAACGGCAGCAACATACCCTTTTTTTGATTTCTTTCTATCAAAGAATCATACGAACAGTTGATTCCCGCGTGATAGTGATACACTTTGTATCGAAAGATTTTTATCAATTCCAACAAATCCAATTTTATTTTGGATTGGAAACTTGCTAAAATTGGATCCTTTCAATTTCTATATCGAAGATATACTTACGAAGTTGTTCCAATTTATTGATTGGCATTAACCCTAGATCCTTGCTCCCGAGAAATGAATCAATAGTTTCTACTCGAGCTCCATCATCTACTATTTACATTACAACCCAACAAGAAAGAGGGGTTCTAGTGGAACAGAATAAACGATGTCGAGCCAAGAGCACCTTCATTCCTATAAAAAATGGTGGATGTAAGAATCCACAACGGATCGTGTCCTTCAAGTCGCACGTTGCTTTCTACCACATCGTTTCAAACGAAGTTTTACCATAACATTCCTCTAATTTGGAACCGGTATGGAAATGATTCCATTATCGAATCATGAATAGTCATTGGTTCAGTCGGGACATAGTAATCTATACTTTTATTCTTCTATAATATATGGGGAGATGTTTTTATTAAAAAGTATCAACAAGAATTCCAATTTGATTGTATGAATGCAACGTTTTTTTTGAATAAAAAAATAAGAACGGATAAATGAATTCTTTTTGAATCGGCATCTTTAAGTGATTCAAGAGGATTGATTTATCAACTTTACATTTCTTCGAGTACCAAAGATTCAACTTAAAAAAAAATCATTTAAAATAGTTCTAAAAAATTCGAATTGAAAAAGTTTCCTACTTTGACAGCATTATTTGAATAAAGGTTTACAATAAGGACCGCACATAAGAGAGATAAATCTCTCTTTCTTTTTTCGTGAGTGGATAAAAAAGACTGATGTTAAGGTAAGATTTCGGTCCTTATTCTTTCATCTGAGTGATAAAATCAAATAAGAATCGAAAAAATAGGGGTTTGTCGTATCTATTAGATAGACTGAACAATTGTCACTGTTATAGATATTCTATGTGAAATATTTCAATTTGATAATTTAAGGTAAGGGATCAAAAATCTTTGTCACAAAAATCGAAAGACCATTCTCACTGAAATAAAAAAAACGATAACAATACATACATATAAGCTAAGCATTTCCGCATTTTATACGCATTTTCATATTTTGTTGTTTGTATAGTAATTTTTCTGTAATCTTGTCATAAACTAAAGTGAATAAAATGTATGAATCACTCCTGTCTGAATATAGATTTTTAATTATTCATTAGAACCAAACAAAAAATACCTCAAAGTAAGGTTCAAAGAAAATACGTCGGTTATATATGGAACTTGATTGTTTGTTAATCGGACAAACACAGACATTCCAATTAATACCTTCCGTTACTGATTAACTTCTATCTACTTCCCAAATTCTATGAGAATGATGAGGCATAAATAAAAAAAGGATCGATCCTCTTTTACCCGATGTTAACTATCTTGTCTAGATACAAAGTCAAACAAGTTCAGATTAAGTCCGTGCTCCTATTTTGATTTTACCCTAACCCAGTCTTAAGAGACTTAATCCCGATCGATTGAAATTGAATTCAATTAGTACCAAGAACTCCCTCTTGTTTAGAATTCAAGAGATCCTTAGAATTTCGGGATTGACAGAGAATTAATAAAATAATCAGGCTATCTCATTGAAGGGATAGGGAATATAGGTGCTTTTCTTTCCCATTTTGATTCAAAATAAAATGTATCATTGAAAAAATTCAAATAAATACGGACATAAGGTTTTTCTAAGTAACTAACTTACCTCAATATGAAGATGAAGTGAATGCGCATATGATGAAAAGCCCGCCCGGCTTTTTTGAATTCAAACTCTTGTGATCTATGATCCCATCTTACCTGGATCACAAATGGATTCAGTTACATTTGTGTGTCATTTCAACTGGATTTAGTTCAGTTTGTGAAAAAACGGGATATGATTCTTTTCGGAATCATTAAAAATCAGAAACAAGAATGACATTCTATCCAAAACACAATCTTGATTCTGATAGAATGGATATGCTCTGGGACGGAAGGATTCGAACCTCCGAATAGCGGGACCAAAACCCGTTGCCTTACCACTTGGCCACGCCCCATTTAGATTTCTATTCGACACTAATAAAGACTAATATTGGTATTGGTTTTTCGTCAATTCTAACCCAAATATATATAGAATAAATTTGATTGTTGATAGGATTTTAATACGTATCGATATAGAATTAAACTGAATTTATTGATCATTACATATAATTCAATTAAGATATTGTATGAAAGTATGATTTCTTCTATTCTCTTTTGAGAATTGAAGGATTTTTGATTGGGTAAGTTCAAAGAAAAAGAAGGATTTTTTGGTCCACTTTACTTTCTTTATTTTTCCTTATATCAATAACTCAATCAAAATGCAATTATCTCCAAGAACAAAATGTCTGTTATGCTTAATATCTTTAATTTGATCTGTATCTGTCTTAATTCTGCCCTTTATTCGAGTAGTTTTTTCTTCGCCAAATTGCCCGAAGCTTATGCTTTTTTGAATCCAATCGTGAATGTTATGCCAGTTATACCTTTGTTTTTTTTTCTCTTAGCCTTTGTTTGGCAAGCTGCTGTAAGTTTTCGATGAGATCTTTAATACTATCCTAGAAAATTAATGATTTATTCGAGAAAAAATTCTAACAATTGATAAGATCAGATAAGTCTTACAGTATGAACCCTCGATTCAAACATTGAAATTCTTGGAGAGCTGCAATAAATCTGGATCACCCCATTTGCCCATTCTTACCTTTTTTCCAGCGAAAGGCCCCAATAGGGTTAAGGTTCCCCACAATATCTAATTGTGGGTATGAAAGAAAATTTTGGTAATGGAAGATCTATTCTCTTTTTTTTTTTCCAAAAAAATGATCTTGGAGATTGTGTAATGCTTACTCTCAAACTCTTTGTTTACACAGTAGTAATATTCTTTGTTTCTCTCTTCATCTTCGGATTCCTATCTAATGATCCAGGACGTAATCCTGGGCGTGAAGAATAAAATAAAAGGGGCTTTTTCATTTTCTTTACTTGATTTTTCACAAATTTCTTAGGATTTTTTTGATCTATTCTACATGTTTAACTAATAAGGGTTTTCCAAATTTGAAAGATAAGGTAAATATGAAGCCATTAACGGAAAGAGAGGGATTCGAACCCTCGGTACGAATAACTCGTACAACGGATTAGCAATCCGACGCTTTAGTCCACTCAGCCATCTCTCCCAATTCAAAAAAAGATAATTACTATGTTACATTACACATAAAGTAAAGATTCAAAAAAGTCTTTCTTTCGCTGGCATTTTTCTCTATCTTTATTATATAGATATATACAACTTTTATCCGTAATTACATTTAGATAAAGTAAGGTCTCTAAAAATACAATATAAATAAAAAAAAGAAAGACAGTACTAAATACAATATATAAAAATAACGAAAAATAAAGAAGAGCTCCTTGCTTTGATTTTGTCCGAAAGGTGTTTTTATTCCCATGGCCTGGCCTGGTCAGTACCTAGCCGGGCCCTTTTTTTAATCCTATATAAAATGATTTATCTTATTTTTTTTCAAAACAAAAATCTTGCTATTCAAGCAACAAAAAAAGGAAAAGGACTCTTTCCATTCTTATCCTTATTATATATAAAAAAATAAAAGTGTAATTTCATATTATTCTTTCTTTTTTATTTACTTTCCTTTTTTACTTTACTGAAATAACGATAAAAAAAAATGAAACTGTGGATTCTTACACAATGAATTTTGATGGTAGGATTTCGGCGGTTTTGTCGAGCCGTATCTATAAAAATTCCGCCAAGGATAAAACTTGTTATTTAGTTATTTAACTGAACCCTCTTTTCCTAATCTCATTAAGTTTCCCCATGAAAAATGCCAACACTCTCATTTTGATGATTCTTTTATTTTATGATCCTATCTTGATTACGTCCAATTCCCTTGTTCGACAAAAGGTCCCTTTATATACAATAATCGCATTGTGGCGGGTATAGTTTAGTGGTAAAAGTGTGATTCGTTCTATTAACCCCTTAATAGTTAAGGGGTCTTTCGGTTTGGATTCATATTCCGACCAAAAACTTTATTTCTTAAAAGGATTTAATCCTTTACCTCTCAATAACAGATTCGAGGAAAACTAAAATTCTCGTG